AGAAGTTCCTAAATGGAGACACTTTATGTATTACGTAGAATATATTACTATTACTATTACTCTATTCCAAACCGTGTGAACAGTCATTAGTCATTACTAAGAGACATACCAGTATTTCTATTTAGTCATTCGAGGGTCTCTTTTACTTTTATTAGTTATTATTATTAATAGCAGAAAAGAAATATATTCTCTAACTTATTTGTATATCGTTTATCCCTACGAAATAACAGACGAAATAGAACGATCTTAGAAGGAGAAGGGATATAATGAAATTTTTTGATTGGTTCTTCCCAGAGAAATGATCTGTTTTATTTGACTGATAGAGACAACAAACAATTCATAAACAATTCATTATAACAAATAAAAAAATAAAATAGTTAGAATAAAATAGTGTTCTTATTCGAAACGCCTTGTGATCTTCAACCAATTCTGCGCTTCAATATAATTACCAGGAGTAAGCGCTATAGCCTGTTTCCAATACTCGGCAGCTTGGTCGAACCAAGCCTCCGCAATTTCAGAATCTCCTTGTCGAATGGCCTGTTCTCCCCGGTCGGAATAGGCGGGTAAATTCCTTCCCTTAGAACCGTACTTGAGAGTTTCCGACCTCATACGGCTCAGCAGTCAAATTCTTTTAGTATCCCATTTTTTTTTCTCTCGAGTTAACCAAAAGAGGTTATGAGTTTCAAACTTGAATTTTGCTTAATGATTTAATCAGTTTTATCTTTTCTCCCACCTTCATAAAGTATAGGCATTTCCGCTATCATTAGAATTTTATGAAAGGTAACTATCTCGGTTTCGTATATAAATTTATATAGAATCTTTGAAAAAGACTTTCTTCATAAGAAGGAAAAGACTTACTATCGTTGGGATCTGATGCTACACCGCTGCTCAATACCTTAGGGGATCAACTCTATTACATAAGTGGATTCCTAACTTTTATCTCATATCATGACATAAGTAAGCAGTTCTTATTGTACCGGCCCAAAATCTCGCGAATTGATCTTTACGGCGCTTCCTTTTCAATTAGATCCTTTATCCATAGAATAAAGTATCTAGGCATACCGATTTCGTCATATTTCCACTTCTATGAAGTGTATTTCTTTACTACAGCTGATAAAAATCGTTGTTTTGGACGATACATATGTAGAAAGCCTGTTTTTTCTAGTATTTATTAACGGATTTGCTCTTTCTTTCCCTTTCTATAGTGGAGATAGTCGCACGTAATGACAGATCACGGCCATATTATTAAAAGCTTGTGGTAAGAATGGGTTCCGCTCTAGTGCCCGAAAATAATATTCCAAAGCTTTCGTATGTTCTCCGTTCCTTGTGTGGATAAGGCCTATGTTATAGAGTATATAACTTCGATCATAGGGATCGATTTCTAATCGCATAGCTTCATAATAATTCTGTAAAGCTTCTGCATAATTTCCTTCGGATTGAGCCGACATCCGTTACGGCCGTCGTTCGATTCAAAGAATCTCCGTTTCAGAACCGTACATGAGATTTTCATCTCATACGGCTCCTCCTTTATGTGCATAATGAGAATAATACATGGAATCCACAAAGATTGAAATAGTCTCATTATAAACTGGGTGGGACTAGTGTTTTTACAAGAAATCTCTAGCCAACCTTCTTGTAAAAAAACTTTCCTTAACTCAAGCATGTTGGTACTAGATAAAAAAGGGTGACTCCAACAATTTCTTTGTCTTCAACGCCTCTTAATTTCCAGGAATTAGTCACTTCAACAGTCTTCGATGGTTATATGGGTATCCAAAATACGAACGAGATGGATGTTTGTTGTCCCAACCATTCTTGTTAGTCCCGATCCTGATAAAGAAAAGGGATAATTTATAACAAAGTTTTCGTGTTGTTGATTCCTAGGAGTAGTGCCTCTTCCCCTATGCCTCCTATTGGTACTAGTGGAGTAGGTTTGACCTAACCCATAGGTGTAACCTTTCGCTCAATACTCTAGAATCGACAATTGAAGCATCTGAGGCTGCATTAATCGGGGATACACGACAGAAGGGCTTGTTTTACTTACAAACTTCACCTTCAACAAGCGTAGATTTATTTCAATAATTTTTTTTTTTTCTTTCTATCCCTTTCTATCCTGAGTGTCTTTCTCCTAAGATTGAGAGCGGTAAAATAAAAAAAGTATAACTATAAAAGAAACAATGATAAAATATATAAAAAATATAAAATGGATTTATAATTTTATAATTATAATAAATATTTATAATAAATCTATAATTTATTAATTTAGAATATTTTATAATATATTAATACATTAATTTATAATTTATAATAACTAAATAAGAACGAATAATAATAAAAAAAAAAAAAGAATCAAATCGCACCATCTCGGTAATAGGTGAATGCCTCTTTCTCTCCCGAAGTTGTCGGAATTATTCGTAATAAGATATTGGCTACAATTGAAAAGGTCTTATCAATAAAATTTCCATTTATTCCAGATCTAGACATAGGCAGAAATCCATTCTAT